ATGTATGAAGTATTAACGTTCTTTTTGAACGAGAGGGGAAACAGTATGGACAAATAAAAAAACAAGAGAAAAAATAATGGAATTCTTTTGTATACTTTACATACATATGATAAATATAAGGGATATATCTCCGACACTTAAGATGGATAAATATGTATCATGATCTATACTATTTATTTTTCAATATCAATATAATAAATAAAATATGTATGTCGACCCATATCAATTAATTTGTAGAATATATACTCATATAAATTACTTATGTGCCAGGAACCAGATTTGAACTGGTGACACGAGGATTTTCAGTCCTCTGCTCTACCAGCTGAGCTATCCCGACCATTCACGACGCATCATCCTAATTTTATTTTAATATAGGACTTGGATCTATGTCAATTACAAAAATGAAAAAAATATTACAAAGTATTATACAGTCCCTGATAGGATTTCTTAGATCTTTAAAAATTTATTTTCTAAGTTTCAGTACAAGTAATGGTATGTATTGTTAATTATTCAAATTTTTAAATGGGGATTCCTTTCTCAACGCTGTTCATTTGTACGTGTATCATATATATCATACACAAGGCTTGTGATAAGAAAAAAATTTACGCTCAGATACGTTTGTGAAAGAGTATAATGAGAATGAATGAGAAACATAACGAATTTTGAATCCCTAACAAAATGATAAAGTAAATAATTAGGGAGTCAACCAGGTCGTTTTGGGGATAGAGGGACTTGAACCCTCACGATTTCTAAAGTCGACGGATTTTCCTCTTACTATAAATTTCATTGTTGTCGGTATTGACATGTATAATGGGACTCTATCTTTATTCTCGTCCGATTAATTAATTCTTAAAAAGATCTATCAGACTATGATGGAGTGAATGATTTGATCAATGAATAGTCGATTCTTTTTTCAATTTTGAATCGATTCACAACAATTCTTTCATTTTTCATATAAATATAAAAAAATACAGATTCGGGTCGTCATTAATCATTTTGAGATAGTATTTCAGTACTATATGTATGTCTATAAGTTTATCCTTCATACTTTCTGAAGTTTCGATGGAAGGATTCCTTTACTAACACAATGCAGTCAACTCCATTTGTTAGAACAGCTTCCATTGAGTCTCTGCACCTATCCTCTTTTATTCTCGGTTTATGAGTTTATGAAACCCTTGCTTGTTTTCATAAAACAGGATTTGGCTCAGGATTGCCCATTTTTAATTCCAGGGTTTCTCTGAATTTGAAAGTTTTCACTTGGTAGGTTTCCATACCAAGGCTCAATCCAATTAAGTCCGTAGCGTCTACCAATTTCGCCATATCCCCTTTTTTTGTTTTGTGCTGTGATTAGGATCACATTATGATGCCGACCCCTCCTTTTTTTTCTTTCATTTATATTATGCTCGAATCGTTGAATTCATTAGATACCCGTTCTTATATTGAAAAGTTTTTTATATTATTTGATTTCTTGTCTATTTTCTTTCATCTATATCGGGGACCTTATTTGGTCCAATCAGAAATGATTCTATCATTTCTATATCAGAAATTCAATATATACCGCATAACATATATATTATACTATAATATATTTATTAATATAAATATATTTATTAATATACCCCTATTTCTATCATTTTTATCGTGCAATTTTAAATACTTGAAGGGTCGATTCTTTTTTTTTTTTTTTTCGTCTTAGCTTTCACCTTTCCGACTGAAACTGGAGAAATCTTTTATTATGATCTGGATTGCACTTTTATCTTTCATTTTTATTCTTATCCTTTTCTTAGGGCAGACCTTCTATAATATAACTAAAAAAAAATGAAAAGGAAAATTTTAGTATTATTAATTTTAAATTTAATTAGTTAATTAATAGCCATAACTACAACTAATAAAATGGCTATAACTAATCATTCCGTTAATTTAGAATTTTAAGATAATTCTAAATTATTTACTTGTAAAAAAAGCTTTTTTTTTTTTTTATTTTAATAAAAAAAAGTAAAATAGAATCGTAAAAAAAATCTTACTCGCTTAATTCTAATTAAGATATTGATTATTGATAAACATCTATATTTAGAAATAGATCTAAATTAAATATCGCTATATTAATTAGGTATGTTATATAATAGAATATTCAGATATACAATATGTTTGGAAATTTTATATTCTTATTCTTTATATTTTAATTTTTCTATATATCATATTTCTTATGAAATAGCTAAGAATGAACAGTTAATATCTACGCAGTTTACTAAATTAGTATACGTGTCCAATTTATGTTATGTGAGCCCGCTTAGCTCAGAGGTTAGAGCATCGCATTTGTAATGCGATGGTCATCGGTTCGATTCCGATAGCCGGCTTTTCTCCATTTGTTTGATTTATTTTTTTTTACATAATTGATAATGTAAAATCAAAGCGAAAGACCCCTTTTTCCAAGGTTCACCGATCTATTTCTATTATCTCGTAGGAACTTCCAATTATGAATCAAAATTGGATTGGAGGA